GCGTATATTATTTTAATAGTATAAATAGATACACTTTGGACTATGAAAAATACTACTAGGGGCTTTCCTGTTTTCGGGGGGTTTTCAGGAATAATAGCGATCTTAGGAGTTTTGGGGGGTAGGGGGGGTTTACGCGCAGAAACTTTAAGGGTATCTTAGATACTCTAGGGGAAATTTTCATGAATTATGCTCATGATATCAGTTATGCAATTCTTAGAACAATATCTTTATATTAACCGAACAGTCATTACTTTTACAGAGTTATAGTTCCACCTTAATTATACTGTTTGCGTGCACTGTGAGATGTCAACTGAAAGGAAAAAGAAAAAAAAATACCAGTTATCCGCTGGAAAGAACGCTCGGCATGTGGGGTCTCTCGGAGATGTACTCCACCATTAACTTATGCAAGGGTCAAGGAAAGTATGGGGAATACTGTAATGTATGTACCTGAAGTAGGAACCAAATGCCAGAAATAGATCAAGAAGTGCGACCCCCACGATTATTGTCCCTGACCCTCAAGAACCGTGTGCTTTAAGAAATCATAAGTTGGTGGTCTCTTACTGTGCATTATTTTTGAAATGAATAGAATGTTGGTACTTGGTATATATTTGACAATGATCTTTATTTTAGGTCTTAAATTTCGATCAGTATTTAATTTAATTGATTGTCTTTTCCTCGTTTTATGGTTTATGTCTTTTTTCAATTTTATTTGATGGCAAAAATGGTTGAGTGTTTTTTATGGTCTGTAATGTTGTTATGTCCCCAATAATTGATTATATATGGTTAATATAATTATATGGTGTAAATACATATATGTATTTTGTCAAAGAGTAGTTTAATTTAGAATTTTAGCTTTGGGAGTTAACGGTAGGGGTTAAAATCCCTTCTCTTTGAGCAGTAGAGGGGACTTTAACCCCTGGCGTCCGGTTTACAAGACCGGCGCTCTGAAGCTGAGCTACTAATGCAAAGTCATCCGAGGGCTTTGTTTTCTAGTCATCCCGCTAATGGTGTGAGGATAAGGAATAGGAAGAAGTAGAGAACTGAGGCGACTTGACCAATGATAATGAAGGGGTGTTCTACTGGCATTCCACCAATTCATGTAAGGATAGCTACGTTAGCAATCAGTGTTCAGAATAGGAATTGGGTGAATGGGCGGAATGTGAGGCTTCGTTGTTTAGATGTGTGGAGGATGGGTACTAGTATTAATACTAGGATGGAGGCTAGGAGGGCTAAGACTCCTCCTAATTTGTTTGGAATAGAGCGTAAGATGGCGTAGGCAAATAGGAAGTATCATTCGGGCTTGATATGTGGGGGAGTGACAAGCGGGTTGGCGGGGGTGAAGTTATCTGGGTCTCCTAAGAGGTTGGGGGAAAAGAGTGCAAGGGAGGTGAGTGCAATAATTACCACTGCAAATCCTAGTAGGTCTTTGTAGGAGAAGTAGGGGTGGAATGAGATTTTATCAACGTCTGAATTTAGTCCGAGGGGATTATTGGAACCGGTTTCGTGGAGGAAGAGTAGGTGAATAATGGTGGCTGCTAAAATGATGAAAGGGAGTAGAAAGTGGAAAGCGAAGAAACGTGTTAGGGTAGCGTTGTCTACAGAAAAGCCCCCTCAGATTCATTGGACAAGTGTGTTACCGACATATGGGACTGCGGATAGTAGGTTGGTAATGACTGTAGCGCCTCAGAAAGATATTTGGCCTCATGGGAGTACATATCCTACGAATGCGGTTATTATCACTAGGAGAAGTAATACGACTCCAATGTTTCATGTTTCTTTGTATAGGTATGATCCGTAGTAAAGCCCTCGGCCAATGTGGAGGTAAATACAGATAAAGAAGAATGATGCGCCGTTGGCGTGTAGGTTACGGATAAGTCAGCCATAGTTGACATCTCGGCAGATGTGGGCAACAGAAGAGAAGGCTGTGGCAATGTCTGATGTGTAATGTATGGCTAGGAATAATCCTGTGAGAATTTGGGCGATTAAGCAGAGACCCAGGAGGGAGCCAAAGTTTCATCAAACTGAAATATTGGAGGGAGCAGGGAGGTCAACTAGTGCGTCGTTAGCGATTTTTAATAGGGGGTGGGTTTTACGTAGGCTTGCCATTGGGGTTCTTGTAGTTGAATTACAACGGTGGTTTTTCAAGTCACAAGTCCTGGTGAAAATCCTGGCAGGAATTAATGACTTTTTCTATGTCCTTGTTTTTATGTGGGTTAATTTTGGGGTTGGTTGCGGTTGCTTCTAACCCATCTCCGTATTTTGCCGCTTTGGGGCTGGTTACGGTGGCAGGGTTGGGGTGTGGTGTTTTAGCGGGGCATGGGGGTTCTTTCTTGTCCCTGGTACTATTTTTGATCTATTTAGGAGGAATGTTGGTAGTATTTGTTTATTCGGTAGCTCTTGCTGCTGAGCCTTTTCCCGAGAGTTGAGGAAGCCGGCCTGTAGCCATGTCGGCGATGGTGTATGTATTATGGGTGATGTTGGCTGCTGGTTTATGTTGGGGTGGGTGGTATGGGCCTTCTTGGTTACCTGCGGACGAGCTCGGTGAATTTTTGGTGTTTCGTGGGGACGTGGGGGGTGTTGCGTTAATGTACTCTCTAGGTGGGGAGATGTTAGTTGTTAGTGCATGAGTGCTTCTTCTTACTTTGTTTGTGGTGTTGGAGCTTACCCGGGGTCTGGCTCGTGGGACGTTGCGAGCAGTTTAGAGCAGGGATGTTATTGCTAGGGTGATGATAAGGGCGAAGGCGAGGGTGAGGAAGAAGAAGGTTAGGTAGGTTTTAATTAAACCTTGTTGGATGTTGCTTGTTGTTGTGATAAGGGGGGTGTTTAGAGAGGCTGTGGCCTTAGGGCCAGATTTTTCTAATCATGATTGGTCAATCATTTGGCTAGCAATTATTTGTCCAAGGGAGAGGTTGAGTTTGGGTGTAAGTCGGTGGACGATTGCAGGGAAGAATCCTAACATATTGGAGAAATGGTGGGAGATCAATCGTGGTGTAGTTTTGAATTGTTTAGTAGTTAGAGAGGCAAGGTCTAGTGCAAGGAGTAGGCCTAGGATAGAGACGGTGAGTGCTCCGAGTTTCAGGAGAGGTGGTATGGATATAACAGGTGTTTTTAAGGGTAGTATATTAGAGGTAATTAATAGGCCTGCAATGATGCTTCCTCACACCAATCGTTTGATCGGGTTGATGACTGCAGAGTTGTTTTCGTTAATGGGGGATAGTGGGTTGAATCGTGGGTGTCCTATTGATACAAAGAAAACGACACGAAGACTGTAGATGGCAGTAAATGATGTGGCTAGGAGGGTCAGGGTTAGGGCTCAGGCGTTTAGGTAGGAGGTATTTAGTGCTTCAATAATAGCATCTTTAGAGAAGAAGCCGGCTAGGAAGGGAGTACCCGTAAGGGCTAGGCTTCCAATAGTTAGACAGGAGGATGTGAAGGGTGTTAGGTGATGTATTCCTCCTATTTTTCGAATGTCTTGTTCGTCATTTAGGCTGTGGATGATTGAGCCGGAGCATAGGAAGAGTATTGCTTTAAAGAAGGCATGGGTGCAAATGTGGAGAAAAGCAAGTTGGGGTTGATTAAGTCCAATTGTTACTATTATTAGGCCTAATTGGCTTGATGTGGAGAAGGCAACGATTTTTTTGATGTCATTTTGGGTCAGGGCGCAAGTGGCGGTGAATAAAGTGGTGAGGGCGCCTAGACATAAGCAGATGGTTAGGGCAGTTTGATTGTTTTCTATTAGGGGGCTCATTCGGATCAAGAGGAAGATGCCTGCAACAACTATAGTACTAGAGTGAAGTAGGGCAGAGACCGGAGTAGGGCCTTCCATGGCAGATGGAAGTCATGGGTGTAATCCAAATTGGGCTGATTTGCCGGTGGCAGCGAGGATGAGCCCTAAAAGGGGGAATGTGAGGTCAAGATCCTTAGCTGCTGCAAATATTTGTTGTATTTCCCATGAGTTAAGGTTGGTTGCAGTTCATGCTATGGCAAAGATTAGCCCGATATCGCCTACTCGATTGTAGAGGACTGCTTGCAGGGCGGCTGTGTTTGCATCTGCTCGTCCGTATCATCAGCCAATTAGGAGGAATGATATGATCCCTACGCCTTCTCATCCGATGAAAAGCTGGAATATGTTGTTGGCTGTGACGAGAATAATTATGGCAATTAGGAAGATTAGAAGGTATTTAAAGAATCGATTTATGAAGGGGTCAGCGTGCATGTATCATGATGCAAATTCTAGGATTGACCAGGTTACATACAGGGCAATTGGGGTAAAAATAATGGAGTAATGATCGAATTTGAAGCTGATGTTAACATCGAAGGTCAGAGTATTTATTCAGTTTCAACTAGTCACAATTGCCTCTGCGCCTTCATTCAGGAATAAGAATAAAGGGAGAAGGCTGATGAAGAAGGCTAGTTTTACTGCTGTCTTGACGTGGGTAAGGGCTCAGTCGGCTTCTTTGGGAGAGGGGTTGAGAGTTGTGAGGACAGGGTAAATTAGGAGAGTGAAGATAATTAGTAAGCTTGATGCTATTATTAGTGAGGTGGGGTGCATAGCTGCTACTTGGATTTGCACCAAGAGTTTTTGGTTCCTAAGACCAACGGATGAGCTGTTATCCTTTAGGAGCAATTGCGAGTGAGCCCAGGGGTTCAACCAAGGTGGCGAAGATTAGCAGTCTTCGTTGCTAGCGAGCCTCTCTCGGTGGACAAGAGGGTTTTAACCCCTGTTTTTAGAATCACAATCTAATGTTTTTGTTAAACTATGTCTACAAGCGGCTCAGCCTCAGATTAATTCGGGTTTAAGGATCAGGAGGATTAAGGGGATTAGGTGAAGGGTCATTAGTAAGTGTTCTCGTGAGTGTGATGGTTCTAGAGCAGTTAGGTGGTCGGGTAATGGTCCTCGTTGGGTTATTAGGAATATGTACAGGGAGTAACCTGCAGTGATTAAGGTACCAGCCCCGGTTAAGATTAGGGTCCATCATGATCAGTTAAATAGGGAGGTTATAATTATTAATTCCCCTATGAGGTTCGGTAGGGGAGGGAGAGCTAAATTAGCCAGGCTTCCCACGAATCATCATGTTGCTATTAGTGGTAGAGCTATTTGTAGGCCTCGTGCTAGGACTATGGTTCGGCTATGGGCTCGTTCATAGTTTGTGTTTGCCAGACAGAATAGGGCAGAGGATGTTAGGCCGTGGGCGATTATAAGAATGAGGGCTCCGGTGAATCCTCATGGTGTTTGGATTAGAATGCCCCCAACAACTAGGCCCATGTGGCTGACGGATGAGTAGGCAATGAGAGATTTAAGGTCTGTCTGGCGCAGGCAGATTGTTCCTGCTATAATTACTCCCCAGAGTGCGAAGATAATGAAGGGGTAGCTTAGTTCCTTGGTGAGTGGTTCTAGGATGACTAGCATTCGTATTATGCCATAACCTCCTAGTTTTAGCAAGACGGCGGCAAGGATTATTGATCCTGCAACTGGGGCTTCTACGTGTGCTTTGGGGAGCCAGAGGTGGACTCCGTAGAGAGGTATTTTTACTAGGAATGCCAGTAAGCAGGCTGCTCATCACAATTTGTCTGAGTATGTGGTGAGGTGAATGTAGTTAGAATATTGAAGGGTGAGTAGTGATAGCGTGCCTGTATTGTTTTGGAGAAGGAGTAGGGCAACAAGGAGGGGGAGCGATCCTGCAAGGGTGTAAAATAGGAAGTAGGTTCCCGCATTTAATCGTTCTGTTTGGTTACCTCATCGGGTAATTAGGATCAGGGTGGGTACTAGGGTGGCCTCAAACATAATGTAGAACATAATAATTTCTGTGGCGCTAAAGGCTATAATTAGGAAGATTTGGAGCGAAGTGAGTAGCGTAATGTACATTCGTTGTCGGTTGATGGGTTCAAGAGCGGTATGATTCTGGCTTGCAAGAATTATGAGGGGGAGGAGTCAGCAGGTGAGGACTAGGAGTGGGGTGGAGAGAGAATCGGTTGCTATGTAAGGGTTGAGGGAGGATCATCCTGTTTCTGAGAGGTTTTTAAGCCAGGAAAGGCTGGCAAGGGCAATTACTAGGCTGTGTATGAGAGTGGTGGGTCAGAGTCACTTGGCTGGAACAGCTCATGTTGTTGGGATTAGCATGATGGTTGGAATGAGGATTTTTAGCATTGTAGGAGGTTTAGGTTTTGTAGGTGATCCGTTCCATGTGTTCGGGCTGTTGCTACTAGTAATGCCAGGCCTGCACTTGCTTCGCAGGCTGAAAATGCTAGTAGAAGTATAGGGGAAGCTGAGAAGTTAGTAGAGTCTAGTTGTAGGGTTCATAGGGAGAGGGCAATGTACAGGGAAAGTATTATCCCTTCTAAGCATAGAAGGGCTGATAGCAAGTGAGTTCGATGGTATGTTAAGCCTGTCAGGCCCAGTACAAAGGCTGACGAAAAGGTAAAGTGAACGGGGGTCATTAGGTTAATTGTGGACTTTAACCACAAGTTTTTGAGCCGAAATCAAATGTTTTTTTTAAACTAATTACCTATTCAGCTCATTCTAACCCTCCTTGAAGTCACTCGTAGATTAGGCCTAGTGTGAGGAGGGCCAGGACAGCGGAGGCCCAGAGAAATGTTAGTAATGGAGAGGGGAGTTGGTCCCCTCATGGGAGGGGAAGGAGGAGGGCGATTTCTAGGTCAAATAGGAGGAAGAGGATAGCGATTAGGAAGAATCGCAGGGAAAATGGCAGGCGGGCCGTTCCGAGGGGGTCAAAGCCACATTCGTAGGGGGAAAGCTTTTCGTGGTCGGGGGTCATTTGTGGGAGTCAAAAAGATACAGTGGCTAGGACAATGGACAGTGTAATGGTGATAAGTATAATTGTTGCAATTAAGTTCATTATCTTTCCTTGGATTTTAACCAAGACCGGGTGATTGGAAGTCACTTATACTAACTTTAGTACTAGAAAGATTATGAGCCTCATCAGTAGATGGAGATATAAAGGAATAGTCAGACGACGTCTACAAAGTGTCAGTATCAGGCGGCTGCTTCAAACCCAAAGTGGTGTTCGGATGTAAAATGATACTGGATTTGGCGTAGTAGGCAGACGGCTAAGAATGTTGAGCCAATAATAACGTGGAGGCCATGAAAGCCTGTTGCCACAAAGAATGTAGAACCGTAGACCCCGTCTGCAATTGTGAATGGTGCTTCGTAGTACTCCATAGCTTGTAAGAAGGTGAAGTAAAATCCTAGAAGGATTGTTAGTAGGAGGGATTGGATTGCTTGCTTTCGCTCACCTTCTATAATGCTATGGTGGGCTCAAGTGACTGTTACTCCGGATGCAAGAAGGACAGCTGTGTTAAGGAGTGGTACTTCGAAGGGGTCGAGGGTGGTGATGCCTGTAGGTGGCCAGCATCCTCCTAGTTCAGGGGTCGGTGCAAGACTTGAGTGGTAGAAAGCTCAGAAGAAGCCTAAAAAGAAGAAAACTTCTGAGGTAATAAATAAGATTATTCCGTATCGAAGTCCTTTTTGGACTGGTGGTGTGTGGTGTCCCTGGAATGTGCCTTCTCGTACGATGTCTCGCCATCATTGGTATATTGTTAGGAGAAGTAGGGCTGTTCCCAGGGCTATTAATGTTGTTGAGTGGAAGTGGAATCAGATTGCGAGACCTGATGTTATTAGCAGGGCAGCAACTGCGCCTGTTAGAGGTCAGGGACTAGGGTCGACTATGTGGTATGCGTGTGCTTGATGGGCCATTAAACGTTTTCTTGTAGGTAGAGGCTTAGTAGGAGTACGAATACATAAGCTTGGATTATTGCGACTGCAACTTCGAGTAATGTAAGGAGGAATAAAAGTGTTGTGGTAAGGATTGCGACGGTAGGTATTAAGGGTAGAAGGACGAAGGCGGCTGTAGCGATTAGTTGAATAAGTAGGTGGCCTGCTGTGAGGTTAGCGGTTAGCCGAACTCCTAAGGCCAGGGGGCGGATGAATAGGCTAATTGTTTCGATAATAATTAGTACAGGGATAAGGGGGGTGGGAGTGCCTTCTGGAAGAAGGTGGCCTAGAGCAACTGTGGGTTGATTTCGCATGCCAATGATGACTGTAGCTAGCCAAAGTGGTACTGCAAGACCTATATTTAGAGACAATTGGGTGGTGGGTGTAAATGTGTAGGGGAGGAGGCCAAGCATGTTGAGGGTAATTAAATAAAGCATTAATGAGCTGAAGATAAGTGCTCATTTGTGGCCTCCTGGGTTTAGTGGGAGGAGGAGTTGTTGGGAGAATCGGTTGATGAACCAGCCTTGAAGGGTTAGCAAGCGGTTGTTTAGTCATCGAGAGGAGGGGGTTGGATAGAGGATTCAGGGGAGGCTTAGGGCTAAAGCTATCAATGGGATGCCTAGGTATGTGGGGCTCATAAATTGGTCAAAGAAACTTAGTGTCATGGTCAGGTTCAGGGTTCTGATATAGGTTTTTCTGTGCTTTGCGGGGTGGGTTCGTTCGGGAAAGTATGGGCTATGACTTTTGGGGGAAGAACAGTTAGGAAAACTAGTCAGGAGAAGACTAGAATAGCAAATCAAGGTGCGGGATTAAGTTGGGGCATGTCACTAAGGGTGGTTGGGAGTCACCATTCTTTAGCTTAAAAGGCTAACGCTATGGCCCTGTTTAGCTTCTTAGCGAGGCGTCTTCGAGTATTAGGGATGATCAGTTTTCAAAGTGTTCTAGTGGAACTGCTTCAACTACAATGGGCATAAAGCTGTGGTTAGCGCCGCAAATTTCAGAGCATTGTCCATAGAATACTCCTGGTCGTGATGCGATGAAGGCTGTTTGGTTTAGTCGGCCAGGGACTGCGTCTATTTTAACGCCCAGGGCTGGGACCGCTCAGGAGTGAAGTACATCTTCAGCGGAGACTAGGACTCGGATAGGGGATTCAACTGGAATTACTATTCGGTGGTCTGCTTCTAAGAGGCGGAACTGTCCGGGAGTTAGGTCTTGTGTGGGAATTATATAGGAGTCGAAGCCAAGATCTTCGTAGTCAGTGTATTCATAGCTTCAGTATCATTGGTGGCCCATAGCTTTAATTGTTAGGTGTGGGTCATTGATTTCGTCTATGAGGTAAAGGATTCGAAGGGAGGGGAGGGCAATCAGGATAAGAATAATTGCTGGGAGGATAGTTCAGATAATTTCGATTTCTTGGGAGTCTAGAATATATTTGTTGGTTAGTTTAGTGGAGACCATTGCCACGATAATGTAAAGTACTAGTGTGCTAATTAGAAAAACAATTATTAGAGCATGGTCATGGAAATGGAGAAGTTCTTCTATAACAGGTGAAGCTGCATCTTGAAATCCTAGTTGTGAGGGATGTGCCATTGGGGCAAGACACGCGGGGGTTTAACCCACAATTTTGCCTTGACAAGGCAGTGTAATATCTGTTTTACTAGTGTCTTATGAAGAAAGTGGCAGAGTGGTTATGTGGTTGGCTTGAAACCAGCATACGGGGGTTCAATTCCTCCCTTTCTCGATTAGTTTGATTGAACTTGGACGAATGCAGGTTCCTCGAATGTATGATAAGGGGGAGGGCAGCCATGAAGTCATTCTACGTTAGTCATTGTTAGTTCTACTGATGACACTTCACGTTTAGCAGCGAATGCTTCTCAGATAATAAAGAGGAACATAATTACAGCTACGAGTGAAATTAGTGAGCCGATAGAGGAGACTGTGTTTCACAGGGTGTAGGCGTCTGGGTAGTCTGAATATCGGCGTGGCATTCCGGCTAGGCCAAGGAAATGTTGTGGGAAAAAGGTTAGGTTTACACCAACGAACATAATACCGAAGTGGATTTTTGTTCAAGTGCTGTGGAGGGTGTAGCCTGAGAATAGTGGGAATCAGTGTACAAAGGCAGCGACGATGGCGAATACGGCTCCCATGGACAGGACGTAGTGGAAGTGGGCTACTACATAATATGTATCGTGAAGAACAATGTCGAGAGAAGAATTGGCTAGGACGATACCTGTTAGACCACCTACTGTGAATAGGAAAATAAACCCCAGGGCTCAGAGAAGTGGGGTTTCTCATTTGATTGACCCTCCGTGAAGGGTTGCCAGTCAGCTAAAGACTTTTACACCAGTGGGGATGGCAATAATCATAGTGGCGGATGTAAAGTAGGCACGTGTGTCGACGTCCATTCCGACTGTGAATATGTGATGGGCTCAGACAATAAAGCCTAGTAGCCCGATTGCTATCATGGCTCATACTATTCCTATATAACCGAAAGGTTCTTTTTTACCAGAATAATAAGCAACGATATGTGAAATTATACCAAATCCTGGGAGGATAAGAATGTATACTTCTGGATGGCCAAAGAATCAGAATAGATGTTGGTAGAGAATTGGGTCTCCTCCTCCTGCAGGGTCGAAGAAGGTGGTGTTTAAGTTTCGGTCTGTAAGGAGCATTGTAATTCCGGCAGCAAGAACCGGAAGAGAGAGAAGGAGCAAGACAGCAGTAATCAGGACTGCCCATACAAATAGGGGAGTCTGGTACTGTGAAATAGCAGGGGGTTTCATGTTAATGATGGTTGTAATGAAATTGATGGCTCCAAGAATTGAAGAAATCCCTGCGAGGTGGAGGGAGAAGATAGTTAAGTCTACGGATGCTCCGGCATGGGCCAAATTACCCGCTAGCGGAGGATAAACTGTTCATCCTGTACCGGCCCCAGCTTCAACACCCGAGGAGGCAAGGAGGAGAAGGAAAGATGGTGGTAGGAGTCAGAAGCTCATGTTATTTATTCGTGGGAATGCTATGTCAGGGGCTCCGATTATCAGTGGGATTAGTCAGTTTCCAAACCCTCCAATCATAATTGGTATAACTATAAAGAAAATCATTACGAATGCATGTGCTGTAACGATTACATTGTAAATTTGGTCGTCTCCGAGAAGAGCGCCTGGCTGGCTAAGTTCTGCTCGAATGAGCAGGCTCAGAGCCGTTCCTACTATTCCGGCTCAAGCACCAAATACTAAATAAAGGGTGCCGATGTCTTTGTGATTAGTCGAGAAAAATCAACGTGTGATTGCCACAGGTAAGATGGCTGAGATTTAAGCGGTGGATTGTAGCCCCACATACAGAGGTTTAAGTCCTCTTCTTATCAAGCCCTGAGGTGTTCTACATGTTAGATTGCAAATCTAAAGTAGTAGGATAAGATCCTACCTGGGCTTTCCCCCGCCTGCTGGTTTTTATACAGGCGGGGGAAAGTAGATGGATGCTCGCTGGTTTGGGCGCTTAGCTGTTAACTAAGAGTTTGTAGGATCGAGGCCTGCCTATCTAGGAAGGCTTTAGCTTAATTAAAGTGTCTGTTTTGCATGCAGGAGATGTGGGGTAATGTCCCGCAAGTCTTACAGAGACTGGGAGATTCTCACTCCCGCTGAGGGCTTTGAAGGCCCTTGGTCTGGAATGTTAGCCTAAGTCTCTTAGAGGGTTAGGAGGGTAATTGTGGCAGGGGTGAGAGGTAGAAGGGATAGGGTAGCTGTGGTGGAGATAGCTAGGGGCAGTGCCAGCTGTGGGGAGGGGAGTCGTCAGGGGGTGGTGCCAGCTAAGTTGTTGGGAGACATAGTTAGTGTCATGGCGTATGAGAGGCGGAGGTAAAAGTAAAGGCTGAGCAGGGCAGTTAGGGCTGCGATGGTAGCTGCTGGAGCTAGGTCATGTTTAGTTAGTTCTTGAAGAATGAGTCATTTAGGCATGAATCCTGTTAAGGGCGGAAGACCTCCTAGTGAAAGGAGTACAAGAGGTGTGAGGGAGGTGAGTACGGGTGTTTTTGCTCAGGAAATGGCAAGTGTGTTGATGTTTGTTGCTTTGTTGAGTTTAAACACAAGGAAAGTTGAGAATGTTATGACGAAGTAGGTAAGTAGGGCTAGGAAAGTAAGGGAGGGGGAGAATTGCAGGACTAGAATTATTCATCCAAGGTGTGCAACTGATGAGTAAGCTAGGATTTTTCGGAGTTGAGTTTGGTTTAGGCCACCTCATCCTCCAACTAGGGTTGATGTTAGCCCTAGAATTACTAAAATTATTGAGTTGGCGGGTTGGATTTGTAGAAGTAGGGCGAATGGGGCAAGTTTTTGTCATGTTGAGAGGATTAGTCCTGTGGTTAAGTCGAGCCCTTGAAGGACTTCGGGGAGTCAGGAGTGTATAGGTGCGAGTCCAATTTTTAGGGCTAGGGCAATAGTGATTATAGCGATTGGGACCGGGTGTGATATCTGTTGAATATCTCACTGGCCGGTTAGTCAGGCATTAGTGGCGCTTGCAAAGAGTAGTATGGCGGCCGCTGTTGCTTGGGCTAAGAAGTATTTGATGGTAGCTTCAACTGCTCGTGGGTGGTGGTGCTGCGCTATTAGGGGGATGATGGCTAGGGTATTTATTTCAAGTCCTATTCAGGCTAGCAATCAATGCGAGCTTGCAAATGTGATTGTGGTTCCTAGGCCTAGTCCAAATAGAAAGGTAGCTAAGATATAGGGGCTCATTAGCAAAGGAAGGATTTTAACCAACATGTTTGGGGTATGGGCCCAAAAGCTTTAATTAGCTGACTTTACTAGGAAGTGGTGTAGTGGAAGCACTGAGAGTTTTGATCTCTCCAGGTAGGGTTCAAATCCCTTCTTTCTAAGGAGTCGGGGGGACTTTAACCCCCATAGTTCACTCTATCAAAGTGGTCCTTGGCTTCAGGCACGGCTCCTGAGTTATAGGTGAGGGGGGAGTCCTGCGAATGCGATTGGGAGGGCTAAGTGTCAAATAATTAATGCTAATGTTACGGGGAGGAAGCTTTTTCAAATAAGGTGCATTAGTTGATCATATCGGAATCGAGGGTAGGAGGCCCGTACTCATAGGAAGACGGAGGAGAGTAGGGCTGCTTTGATCATTACGCTGATGGTGGTTAATTCTGGGGCTAGGGGGATGTGAGAGGCGCCTAGGAAAAGTGTGGCTGAGAGGGTATTTATAAGGAGAACGTTGGCATATTCTGCGAGGAAAAATAGGGCGAAAGGGCCTCCAGCATATTCTACGTTAAAACCTGAAACTAATTCTGACTCCCCCTCGGTTAAATCAAAAGGGGAACGGTTAGTTTCAGCTAGGGTAGAAATGTATCATATTGTAGCGAGAGGTCAGGCTGGTAGAATTAGTCAGATGCTTTCTTGTGAAACATTAAAGGTTTGTAGTGTGAAACCGCCAGAAAAGATGATTATGCTGAGTAGAATGAGTCCGAGACTGACTTCATAGGAAATAGTCTGGGCTACGGCTCGGAGGGCCCCGATGAGGGCATATTTGGAGTTGGAGGCTCAGCCTGAGCCCAGAATTGAATAGACTGTGAGACTGGAGAGGGCCAGGATGAAAAGGATACCTAAGTTAAGGTCAGCGACTGGGTACGGTAGGGGCATGGGTGCCCATAAGGTAAGCGCAAGAGTGAGGGCTAGTATAGGGGTTGAAAGAAATAGGAGTTGGGATGATGTGGATGGTCGTACTGGCTCTTTAATAAATAGTTTGGCTCCGTCTGCGACAGGTTGGAGGGCACCGTATGGTCCTACAACGTTTGGCCCTTTTCGTAATTGTATATAGCCTAGCACTTTTCGTTCGAGCAGGGTCAGGAAGGCGACAGCTAGGAGAACGGGCACTATGAATGATAGGGCATTGATGATATGGGCGGCGAGTGTTGAAGTCATAGTTAAGGAGAGGACTTGAACCTCTGTGGAAAGGGCTTAGGTCTTTTGCAGTAACCGGGCTCTGCCACCTTAACATGCCATTTTCTCAGGCGGGAAAATATGCCCTTTTGTCTATTTTAGTTGTTTTCAATAGGTGGGGGCGAGGTGTGCTTTAGGCATGGACCTCTTCTTTTCGGTCCTTTCGTACTAGAAAAGATCAAATCATAGATAGAAACTGACCTGGATTACTCCGGTCTGAACTCAGATCACGTAGGACTTTAATCGTTGAACAAACGAACCCTTAATAGCGGCTGCACCATTAGGATGTCCTGATCCAACATCGAGGTCGTAAACCCCCTTGTCGATATGGGCTCTAGAAGGGGATTGCGCTGTTATCCCTAGGGTAACTCGGTCCGTTGATCGGCTTTGCCGGATCTGATTGGTCAGAAGTTCTGTTTATTAGAGCGGGAGCTCTGAGTTGTAGGAGGGGTGTTCCCATTCCACGTGGGGGTTTTGTATTTCCCCGCGGTCGCCCCAACCAAAGACATATAGGGCGAGGTTCATCTGGTTTGGTTCTTTATTTAGAGGTACTTAACATGATTCGTCTTAGTGTCTAAAGCTCCATAGGGTCTTCTCGTCTTATGAGTATATTCCCGCTTCTGCACGGGAAGATTAATTTCATTGACTGGAAAGAGGAGACAGTTAAGCCCTCGTTGTGCCATTCATACAGGTCTCCATTTAAAAGACAAGTGATTGCGCTACCTTCGCACGGTCAAAATACCGCGGCCGTTAAACTTTAAGTCACAGGGCAGGCGGGACCTCTTATTCGTTGTTTTTGCAAGAGGCGATGTTTTTGGTAAACAGGCGAGGCTTGTAGTGTTTGCCGAGTTCCTTCTCTTTCTTTTAGTCTTTCCCTTGGGGCACACCAGTGTGGGGTTAACGGTTATTTAATGGATGGTTTGCTTGTTCTTTAATTTGTTGTTCAGTTCCCTCTTTGTTTGGGGCCGTTAAGTTTCGATGGATGGTCCGTTTCGATTTACACGTGTGCGGGGAGAGAGCATAGGTTCTCTTATTACTCATATTAGCAGGATCACTCCCATGTGGGCATGGGATGGCTCGGTAAGGTTAGGGGATTAAGAGTGGGTTATCAGAATTATAGGTGGTATGGCTATGTCTGAGCTTTAACGCTTTCTGTGGGGATGGCTGCTTTTAGGCCCACCAAAACATTACGCCTTAATAGTTATGATCTTTTACCTCCTGGTAAAGTTGTATCTTATGTCAAAGGGGCTGTACCCCCTTTGACTAACTCTCTTGGTTTCTTTAGGTTTCTAAGGGATTAGAATAGGAGGAGTAAAGAAGCCTAGAGGCTGAACTTCTATCCAATTCCCGGGCAACCAGCTATAACTAAGTTCGGTAGGTCTGTCACCTCTACTCGAAGCTCTTCCCACTCTTTTGCCACAGAGACGGGTTTGCCCTATTGATAGGCTGTCTTGGAGTAGCTCACTTAGTTTCGGGGAGTCAAACTAAAGTTCTCTTTGCTTGGACTTTTCTAGCTAAATCATGATGCAAAAGGTACGAGGTTGAATCTCTACTTTTTTTGGCTTTACTGGGTTGTTTCATTTCTCTTTCAGCGTTCCCTTGCGGTACTTTCTCTGTTGCTCCGTATTTCCTTTTCTATCACCTATACTAGGGGGGAAAAATGGTTTGTTTGACGTAACATATGAATGTATGGGGTTATTAATATGGGTTTGTTGTATTTGATATAGGGGGCTAGCTGTTGGGCGTCAGGGTAATCCGATTTGCACGGATGACTTCTCAGTGTAAGGGAGATGCTTTTCTGTCTTAGCTATACTCTGATTTTTCCAAGTGCACCTTCCGGTACACTTACCATGTTACGACTTGCCTCCCCTTTGCAATTGTAGGGTTTTATTTACTTGTATATGTAAGCTCGGGGAGAGTGACGGGCGGTGTGTGCGCGCTTCAGGGCCGGTTTCAGCGGAACACTCTATTTTCTGCTTACTGCTAAATCCTCCTTCGGATACGTATTTCAGTGTGTCGTCCGTATGCGCTGAATTAGGGAATGTAGCCCATTTCTTCCCCTTCCATACGCTACACCTCGACCTGACGTTTTGGGCTATGCCAATTTTGCTTACTGTTTTACCCTTCACAGGGTAAGCTGACGACGGTGGTATATAGGCGGGGAAAACAAGGAAGGGTGAGGTTGAACGGGGGTTATCGGTTCTAGAACAGGCTCCTCTAGGTGGGTCTAAAGCACCGCCAAGTCCTTTGGGTTTTAAGCTGATGCTCGTAGTACCCGGGCGGATGACAGTTGTAGGATGTCATCAATGTTTAAGGCTAGGCATAGTGGGGTATCTAATCCCAGTTTGTGTCTTAGCTTTCGTGGGTTCAGTAAGTATAAAGCCACTTTCGTGGTTGAACTTCCTATCTTCAGGTGCGTATAACAGCTTTGAAGGTGTTCGGCTTTAGTAAGTAATAGTACCTAACCACTCTTTACGCCGGTGTCTAACAACTTGGGTCTCTCGTATAACCGCGGTGGCTGGCACGAGTTTTACCGACCCTCTTAGCTTTGACTAAGTCAAGTTTTCACTTATGGCTTAATGTTTATCACTGCTGAGTTCCCTTGAGGGTGTGGCTAAGCAAGGTGTCATGGGCTAAACAAGGAGATTGTGCCTGATACCAGCTCCTTGTTCCCGGGCAGGGAACTGTGGGGCATTCTCACAGGGGTGCGGATACTTGCATGTGTAAGTTTAGATAAAGTTGTTAGTAAAGTCAGGACCAAACCTTTGTGCCTGCGGAGCTTTTTAGGGCTCATCTTAACGTCTTCAGTGTCATGCTTTAATTAAGCTACGCCAGC